TTGGGAAAACGTCGACGTTTGCTGGCTTATTTGGCAAAGAAAAATAGAGTACGTTATAAGAAATTAATCAGTCAGTTGAATATTCGGGAGCAGTAATTTAATCGTTCTAATTTTTTTCTTATTTTCTTAGTAGTCTTATAGTAGTCTTAGATTTTACATTTTGATGAGCCTCGTTTTGAGGAATTCATGGAATAATGAATTAAGGAAGAAAGGATATGAGTCTACCGCTTACAAGAAAAGATCTCATGATAGTCAATATGGGCCCTCAACACCCATCAATGCATGGTGTTCTTCGACTGATCGTTACTCTCGATGGTGAAGATGTTATTGATTGTGAACCCATATTAGGCTATTTACACAGAGGAATGGAAAAAATCGCGGAAAACCGAACTATTATACAATACTTACCTTATGTAACACGGTGGGATTATTTAGCTACTATGTTTACGGAAGCAATAACGGTAAATGCACCAGAATTCTTAGAGAATATTCAAATACCCCAAAGAGCCAGCTATATTAGGGTAATTATGTTAGAGTTGAGCCGTATAGCTTCTCACTTGTTATGGCTTGGGCCTTTTATGGCGGATCTCGGGGCACAGACTCCTTTTTTCTATATTTTTAGAGAGAGAGAATTGATATACGATCTATTTGAAGCTGCTACAGGTATGCGAATGATGCACAATTACTTTCGCATCGGAGGAGTAGCCGCGGATCTACCTTATGGATGGATCGATAAATGTTTAGATTTCTGTGATTATTTTTTACGCGGAATTGTTGAATATCAACAACTTATTACACAGAATCCCATTTTTTTGGAGCGAGTTGAGGGAGTAGGTTTTATTAGCGGAGAAGAAGCAGTAAATTGGGGCTTATCAGGACCGATGTTACGAGCTTCTGGAATACAATGGGATCTTCGTAAAGTAGATCTTTATGAGTCTTACAACCAATTTGATTGGAAAGTCCAATGGCAAAAAGAAGGGGATTCGTTAGCTCGCTATTTAGTACGAATCAGTGAAATGAGGGAATCCATCAAAATAATTCAACAAGCTATAGAAAAAATTCCTGGAGGACCTTATGAGAATTTAGAAGTCCGACGTTTTAAGAAAGCAAAGAATTCCGAATGGAATGATTTTGAATATAAATTTCTTGGTAAAAAACCTTCACCCAATTTTGAATTATCAAAGCAAGAGCTTTATGTAAGAGTGGAAGCCCCAAAAGGTGAATTAGGAATTTATCTAGTAGGAGATGATAGCCTTTTCCCCTGGAGATGGAAAATTCGTCCACCCGGTTTTATTAATTTACAAATTCTTCCTCAGCTAGTTAAAAAAATGAAATTGGCTGATATCATGACGATATTAGGTAGTATAGATATCATTATGGGGGAAGTTGACCGTTGAAATGATAATAGATAGGGTAGAAGTAGAAACTATCAATTCTTTTTCGAAATCGGAATTATTAAAAGAAGTCTATGGACTCATATCGATTCTACCCATTTTGAGCCTCCTTTTGGGAATCACAATAGAGGTACTCGTAATTGTGTGGTTAGAAAGAGAAATATCTGCATCGATACAACAACGTATTGGTCCTGAATATGCTGGCCCCCTAGGACTGCTTCAAGCTATAGCAGATGGGACTAAGCTACTTTTTAAAGAAGATATCCTACCATCCCGAGGAGATATTCCTTTATTTAGCATTGGACCCTCTATAGCAGTCATATCAATTTTATTAAGTTTTTTAGTTATCCCTTTGGGATATCATTTTGTTTTAGCGGATCTTAGTATTGGTGTTTTTTTATGGATTGCCATTTCAAGTATTGCTCCTATTGGTCTTCTTATGGCAGGATATAGCTCAAATAATAAATATTCTTTTTCAGGCGGTCTACGAGCTGCTGCTCAATCCATTAGTTATGAAATACCATTAACTTTTTGTGTGCTAGCAATATCTCTACGTGTGATTCGTTAAAATAGGATCTTTTTCCTCTAAAATCCATTAACTATTTATCTTCCTTTTCTTATTCTGTATTCGGGTTGATAAGTTAAACTAGATAGCTATATGAGTGAAACAAAACAGCTTATAAATTTGTAGTAAAAAGAAAAAATCTCATTTCCTACGTACAAGAAAAAGTTGAAGTAAACATAAGCAGTATAAACTCTTTATCCCAAGGTTGATTTTTTTTAATTAGTCATCATATCTTGAAGCGGGCAAGAATAAAGGATTCGCGATATGGAATTCCATTACTAGAACATTTCTAGTTATTACTATAACTTATAATCATAAGAAGAATCCATCAAAAGTTAGTGAAGGGTTAGGAACACTAAAGTACATAAAGGATTAGTAATGGGGAATCTAAGACATTAGAGATTTTTCCCCATAAAAGGAATCATAATAAGGACTTGAAATTAGTGGAAATTATCAAGTAGTACTTTCTTCAGATTCCGATCCAGAGTATGTTCCTATTCACTTGTTAAGGAAATGGCTATAAAGAACGAATTAACCCTTTATCCCTTTTTTCTTTTTAAATACCCCCTACCTAGGGAAAGAAGAGTAGGACAAAAGATATGGAGTGCAATACAAAAAAATTTGAATTATTTCCTTCCTCTATACATATTCATACAGAATTCCTCATAAACTAATGCCCAAATCTTTTCATTTATTAATTTAATTCCTATAACAAGTGTTTTATTCCAAGATTAAGTTATTACTGAACAAAGAAAAAAATTTATTATATTATAAAGGATGAGATCAATTCGGAAGCGCTTTTTCTTATTCTAGCAGACAGAATTCCTTTGGTCTAATTTAGGACTTTCCAATATATTTTATTTTACCTAATTCTATCTACGTCCCGGGGGCTAATAACGAAACGAAACAGTCCTCTCTTTTTTCTGATCATAGAGAAGCCGTATGAAGCTTAAGGTTTCATGTACGGTTTTGGAATAGCGGTGGGAACTGTGATGTTATCATCGACTATGATTATCTAACAGTTCAAGTACAGTTGATATAGTTGAAGCACAGTCTAAATATGGTTTTTTTGGATGGAATATTTGGCGCCAGCCTATAGGTTTTCTGGTTTTTCTAATTTCTTCTTTGGCAGAATGTGAAAGATTACCCTTTGATTTACCAGAAGCAGAGGAAGAATTAGTAGCAGGTTATCAAACCGAATATTCCGGTATAAAATATGCTTTATTTTATCTTGTTTCTTACCTAAATTTATTAGTTTCCTCTTTATTTGTAACAGTTCTCTACTTAGGCGGGTGGAATTTATCTATTCCCTATATATCCTTTTTTGATTTTTTCCAAATGAATAACGCAGTTGGAATTTTGGAAATAACAATGGGTATCTTTATTACATTAACTAAAGCTTATTTATTTCTCTTCATTTCTATCACAATAAGATGGACTTTACCCAGGATGAGAATGGATCAGTTATTAAATCTTGGATGGAAATTTCTTTTACCTATTTCCTTGGGCAATCTCTTATTAACAACCTCTTCCCAACTTGTTTCACTATAAATAAGATAATACAATAACAGTAAGAATATTTTCAACACAAAGGGTCTCTCAAACAAGAGAAAGAAACATATCTTTTTCATAGATATTTAGAATGAATATGTTCCCTATGGTAACTGGGTTCATGAGTTATGGTCAACAAACAATACGTGCTACAAGGTACATTGGTCAAAGTTTCATAACTACCTTATCCCACACAAATCGTTTACCTATAACGATTCATTACCCTTACGAAAAATCAATTACACCGGAACGTTTCCGGGGGCGAATCCACTTTGAATTTGATAAATGTATTGCTTGTGAAGTATGTGTTCGGGTATGTCCGATAGATCTACCCCTTGTAGATTGGAGATTTGAAAAGGATATTAAAAGGAAACAATTGCTTAATTATAGTATTGATTTCGGAGTTTGTATATTTTGTGGCAATTGTGTTGAGTACTGTCCGACAAACTGTTTATCAATGACTGAAGAATATGAACTTTCTACTTATGATCGTCATGAATTGAATTACAATCAAATTGCTTTAAGCCGGTTACCAATCTCCATAATGGAAGATTACACAATTCAAACAATTAGGAATTCGACTGAAAGTAAAATAGACGAAGATAAATCTTCGAATTCAAGAACGATTACTGATTACTAAACTCGTATTTTTTCTTTTTGTTATAAAAATATCCTAATCCCTTTTTCCTTCCTTGAATCCTTTAGTTTTAGTCAGTTCATGAAAAATTTTATACTATTTTAATTTCTTTTTATCCATAATGGATTTACCTGGACCAATACATGAGATTCTTATGCTATTTGGGGGATTTGTTCTTCTACTAGGGGGTCTAGGAGTAGTATTATTTACCAACCCCATTTATTCTGCCTTTTCGCTGGGATTAGTTCTTGTTTGTATATCCTTATTCTATTTTTTATTAAATTCCTACTTTGTAGCTGTGGCACAACTTCTTATTTATGTGGGAGCCATAAATGTCTTGATCATATTCGCTGTAATGTTCGTAAATGGCTCAGAATGGTCTAAAGATAAGAATTATTGGACTATTGGAGATGGGTTCACTTCAATCGTTTGTATAACTATTGTTTTTTCACTAATGACTACTATCCCAGATACATCATGGTATGGAATTCTTTGGACTACAAGATCAAACCAAATAGTAGAACAGGGTCTCATAAATAATGTTCAACAAATTGGGATTCATTTAGCAACCGATTTTTATCTTCCGTTTGAACTCATTTCCATAATTCTTCTAGTTTCTTTAATAGGTGCAATTACTATGGCTCGGCAATAAGAAAACTTAGAAAGAGTAAAAATTCTAAGAATTGCAAATCTAAAATAAATAACTAAAGAATCACAATTTTGATTTAGTAAAAACCATCTACCGCCAACAAATAACTTCTTTCTTTTCTCTTTTGTTGTGTAATTGTTCTATTGTAATTAATTGAATCGGTTCAATTCTTGTCCTCATATTGAAATGAATCGAGATTGATAAGGAGTTAATTAATGATGTTTGAGCTTGTACTTTTTTTGAGTGTCTATTTATTTTCGATTGGTATCTATGGATTGATCACAAGCCGAAACATGGTTAGAGCTCTAATATGTCTTGAACTTATACTGAATTCAATTAATCTAAATCTCGTAACATTTTCTGATCTATTTGATAGTCGCCAATTAAAAGGAGACATTTTCGCAATTTTTGTGATAGCCCTTGCGGCTGCTGAGGCCGCTATTGGACTATCCATTCTTTCTTCCATCCATCGTAATAGGAAATCAACTCGTATCAATCAATCTAATTTATTGAATAATTAGACTATGGAATAATTGAACTTTTTAATAATTAGACATACAATCCTCTAAACAAAGGCGCACATATAATAATATTGAATATTAAGATGAATAGAAATCAATACTATACTATTTTCTTAGTATTATTTGATAATATACATTTTCTTTAAGTAGGTTATTGCATAGTATTCTTTTTTCACTTAAAGGAATTTTTGTAATTCATTGATATTGCAATTTGAATATTGCAATAATTTATATTGAAAAGAGGATAGCCAATTTATTGGCTAATTCGAATTCATATGTACAATTAGTATAATTCTGATTGTTGAAGTCCAAAATTCAAGTCTCTTGGCTCTTTTCACGCGTTCTCACAAACGGATTAAAAAATAGATTATTATTTTTGAAGTTTGGATAAACCATTGCTTCGTCTGGTGTCTACAATACATATTACTCATATAATACTAATTTCATTTTTACCAGATCGAAAAATTTTATGTTGAAAAGAAAAATTTATAGATCCAATGTCACATTCCGTAAAAATTTACGATACATGTATAGGATGCACTCAATGTGTACGAGCTTGTCCAACAGATGTATTAGAAATGATACCCTGGGATGGATGTAAAGCCAAGCAAATAGCTTCCGCGCCGAGAACCGAAGATTGTGTGGGTTGTAAGAGATGCGAATCCGCTTGCCCGACAGATTTTTTAAGTGTACGCGTTTATTTAGGGCCTGAAACAACCCGTAGCATGGCTTTATCTTATTGATACGTTACAAAAAACTTCATTCGAATCGTCTGATTCCTCTTTACCGAAGAAGCCTGTGCTCGAAATAATCGAGCACGGGCTTTTCTGGTCAAAACGTATCTTGTCTTTATCACTTTATCATGAGTTATTTTCCTTGGTTAACAATACTTGTTGTTTTCCCGATATTTGCAGGTTCATTAATTTTCTTTTTACCTCATAGGGGAAACAAAATCGTTAGGTGGTATACTATATCTATTTGTTTATTAGAATTCCTTCTAATGACTTATGCATTCTGTTATCATTTCCAACTGGAGGATCCCTTAATCCAATTAAAGGAGGATTATAAATGGATAGATATCTTCGATTTCCACTGGAGATTGGGAATCGATGGACTTTCATTAGGATCTATTTTATTGACAGGATTTATCACTACTTTAGCTACTTTAGCAGCTTGGCCAGTTACCCGGAATTCGCGATTATTCTATTTCCTGATGCTCGCAATGTATAGTGGTCAAATAGGATTATTTTCTTCGCGAGACCTTTTACTTTTTTTTATCATGTGGGAGTTAGAATTAATTCCTGTTTACTTACTTTTATCCATGTGGGGGGGAAAGAGGCGTCTATATTCAGCTACAAAGTTTATTTTGTATACTGCAGGCGGTTCCATCTTTTTCTTAATCGGAGTTCTGGGTATGGGCTTATATGGTTCCAACGAACCAGGATTAGATTTGGAAAGATTAATTAATCAATCATACCCTGCAACCTTGGAAATACTTTTATATTTTGGCTTCCTTATTGCTTATGCTGTCAAATTGCCGATTATACCCCTACATACGTGGTTACCGGATACCCATGGGGAAGCGCATTATAGTACATGTATGCTTTTAGCGGGAATCTTATTAAAGATGGGAGCATATGGATTGATTCGGATCAACATGGAATTGTTACCTCATGCTCATTATCTATTTTCGCCCTGGTTAGTAATAATAGGAGCGATCCAAATAATCTATGCAGCTTCAACTTCTCTTGGTCAACGAAATTTCAAAAAAAGAATAGCCTATTCCTCTGTATCTCACATGGGTTTCATAATTATAGGAATTGGTTCCATAACCAACATTGGACTCAATGGAGCTATTTTACAAATATTATCCCATGGATTTATTGGTGCTACACTTTTTTTCTTGGCAGGAACGGCTTCTGATAGAATGCGTCTTGTTTATCTCGAAGAACTGGGGGGAATATCTATCCCAATGCCAAAAATTTTTACTATGTTTAGTAGCTTTTCAATGGCTTCTCTTGCCTTACCAGGAATGAGTGGTTTTGTCGCAGAATTAGTAGTCTTTTTTGGCCTAATTACTAGTCCAAAATTTCTGTTAATGCCAAAAATGCTAATTACTTTTGTAATGGCAATAGGAATGATATTAACTCCTATTTATTTATTATCTATGTTACGCCAGATGTTCTATGGATACAAGCTATTTAATGTTCCAAACGCAAATTTTGTGGATTCTGGACCACGAGAACTCTTTATTTTAATCTGTATCTTTTTACCAGTAATAGGAATTGGTATTTATCCAGATTTTGTTCTCTCCCTATCCGTTGACAGGGTAGAGGCTCTCTTATCCAATTATTATCCTAAATAGGTTTTTTTACCAGTCCGCTCTATTAATGCAGAAGAAGGTAAAAAGTCCGCTCTATTAATGCAGAAGTCTAATTAGATCTATCTTGAATTTTTGAGAACCCTTTGAGAAGGCGTTCAAGGGGTTCTCAAATAAAACAAAAAAGTAAAAACCTTCATGAAATGAAGGTTTTATTTTATGTAATCATTTAGGTGTTAATATAAACGAACCATAACTATGTAAACCTATTCCTAATAGATTGATACCAAAATAGCAAATCCAAATTATAAGAAATCCTATCGAAGCTACAAGTGCGGAATTCGTACCCTTCCAATTTGGATTTGTTCTACTATGTAAATAAATTGCAAATATGGTCCAAGTAATAAATGCCCAAGTTTCCTTAGGATCCCAATTCCAATAGGATCCCCACGCCTCATTAGCCCATACTGCTCCACAAAGAATACCTATGGTTAAAAGGGTAAATCCTAGACTAATGACACGATAACTCCAAGAATCCAAACGCTCCGTTAATTGATATTTGTAATAATTTGGGAATGAAGGAACAGAGGTGCTTTTTAAAGCACTTCTTTTTGCATAGAAATCACTAAAGAAAAATGTTTTATTTAAAACATTTTTTTTCTTTTTAGAAAAGAAATGGAAATTATTTCGAAATCTAATGATTAGAATAGCGGCAGATAATAAGGATCCGCACAAAAGAGTTGCATAGCTTAGTAACATCATACTGACATGCATCATTAACCACTGAGATTGGAGAGCAGGTACTAGTATTGTGGATTGATGCATTTCAGTTAAAAGACCCGATGTGGCAAAGCCTTGCGTTAAAATAGTACTTGGCGTAGTTATTGTGCTTAAATCATTTTTAGAGTTCTGTATCTTAGGAATGGTATGAAGAATATACAGAGCCCATGAAAGGAAGATCAACGACTCATATAAATTACTTAATGGAAAATGTCCCGAAGAAGCCCAGCGAGAAACTAGGAATCCTGTTATAGAGAAAAAAGTAACTATCATTCCTTTTTCTGACGAATCACGTAATCCCCCAAGTTCACGAACTAATAAGGTTATCAAATGAATCGTAATCACAATGGAAATGGTTGAGAAGGAGATATGATTTAATATATGTTCTAAAGTTGCAAATAGCATAAGGGGAAGGTCTCATTACAAAATTGTAAATTTCGAATTGAATCCATTTTCTAATCTATTGTATTCTTTTTCGAGAATGCCGCCACTCGGATTCGAACCGAGATGCTTGAGCACTGCTTCCTAAGAGCAGCGTGTCTACCAATTTCACCATGGCGGCTAACTTCAAATAATAGGTAACTTAAAAGAATAATAGCTATTATCTCGCGAATCGTCGAGATTGGGAAAGTCCATAAAATTTAGGAACATTAGAGTCTTCATTAAAATATACTTCGTTTAGTAGTATCGTTGCGATTTTTTTTACAATAAACTCTTGCTTTGCCTAATGGAAACACTGCTTGAAAGAGTTGGAACTCCTTTTTTATAAGTTGTAATATAGAACTAATTTTTTTTTTTCTAATTAGTTTGTCCTTTAAATTTTGGAAATTATTTCAATAAAATGGACAAAATCAAAAAGGGTTTGTTTCTATTTAATGATTAAATTAAAATGGATAAATAGAAAAGGCTTTTTGGATTGTTGAAAAATTTATAGAATGAAAGTCTTTATGCTCTTATTAATAGGATTTACTAACCTTAAACCAATGATTTTGGAGAAAATAGATGGAAGTGGTAAGTCCTATTGCAAGAATACTCCACTTTTCATAATAGAATTCTCATAATAAAATATGAGAATTCTATTATGAAAAGTTTATTGATCAAGAATACTTAGCACACAGTATACCAAAACTTTTATTCCATATAGCAGATATCAGAGGGGTTTGTTCTAAGAATATTGTGTTGAGTAATTCGACACATAAAAGTACATTAATTAATTAATCCAAATTATTCATATTAAATAATTGGAATTATTTTTTGATAGGTCAATTCAGATTATTCCAAAACCTTATTATTTGTTTGTTTGTTGCCCAGAAAAACCCTTTGGTTTTGGATGCTCATTGCCGCTGGAAAATGATTTTGATTTTGCTAAAGAATAAGCGTGTACTATGGAAAAATAAGTCTTTTTCTTCCAAATATTTTTACGAATACGCTTTTTTGACATTGAAGTACGTTTTTTTGGAACTGCCATTCAAAAAGGAAATTACTTTTTTCTAGTTGTATGTGAAAGACATCTATTGCCGCAAATAAATCCTTCTTTCTTCTTTTTCTTGGTATTTATACTTAGATATTGAAAGATACTGAAATTCTGAATTATTTTTTACTGAAATTCTTGTCTTATCCGGATAAGACAAGAATTTCAGTAAAATTTTTTCCGTATATATTTTATACTTTGTTTTAATAATATAGAATATATAGAAAGGTTTCCCGTTTAAATCTATTTATAGATATTTATATATCAAGTATACTCCATATATAGATATATGGTACGGAAGCCTATCCCCTATATAAGACGGGTGGATAAAAAGAAGGGAAAATTCAAATAGTTAATTAAGTTCAGAATGGTATTCCATAATGGAATTCCAATCAAAACAAAAAATACTGAGTCTCTTAAACAAGGCATTCTAAAACTTAGGTAATTATAGTCATTAGGATTTCAGTTCTATATGAAGTAACGACTATTTGATAATTTCTTATAAACATGGGTTTTCTTTTTATTGGAATTCAATTAATCAGTTACGAAACAAGAGAGCTGCTTCATCTTTGTTTTAAAGAAATATCAAAATTAATAGAAAGTAAAAAAATGCAACCTTTTTTTTTATTTTAATAAATATCCTTATTTAGGTAATAACTAGGTAACGAAGTTATTTGATTAACTTTTTTAATTTAACCAATTAAACCCATTCTTCATTTTTGCTTATCTCAATGAGATAAGCAAAAATGAAGAATTCCAGTATTTTTTCTTATTCTTTTTATTTATTCCTTCAGAAAGAGATAAGAATTGGTTTGGTGAATCGGAAACAATTTTATTTTATAGAAAAATTAAAGTAAAAATTTCAAGTAAAAATTTCAATTTCTTTTCTTATGGAACATACATATCAATATGCATGGGTAATCCCTCTTCTCCCACTTCCAGTTATTATGTCAATGGGGTTTGGCCTTTTTTTTATTCCGACAGCAACAAAAAATCTTCGTCGCATATGGGCTTTTCCTAGTGTTTTATTCTTAAGTATAGCTATGGTATTCTCAATTCAACTGTCTATTCAACAAATAAATGGAAGTTCTATCTATCAATATCTATGGTCTTGGACCGTCAATAATGATTTTTCCTTAGAATTTGGATACTTGATTGACCCGCTTACTTCTATTATGTTAATACTAATTACTACTGTAGGAATCCTGGTTCTTATTTATAGTGATGGTTATATGTCTCACGATGAAGGATATTTGAGATTTTTTGTTTATATAAGTTTTTTCACTACTTCTATGTTGGGATTGGTTACTAGCTCCAATTTGATACAAATTTATTTTTTTTGGGAACTCGTGGGAATGTGTTCCTATTTATTGATAGGCTTTTGGTTTACACGACCGATCGCCGCGAGTGCTTGTCAAAAAGCTTTTGTAACTAATCGTGTAGGGGATTTTGGTTTATTATTAGGAATTTTAGGTTTTTTTTGGATAACAGGTAGTTTAGAGTTTAGGGATTTGTTCAAAATAGCTAATAACTGGATTCCTAATAATGGAATTAACTCTTTACTTACTACTTTGTGTGCTTTTTTATTATTCCTTGGTGCAGTTGCGAAATCCGCACAATTCCCTCTTCATGTATGGTTACCAGATGCTATGGAAGGACCCACTCCCATTTCGGCTCTTATACACGCAGCAACTATGGTTGCTGCCGGGATTTTTCTTCTAGCTCGGCTTTTTCCTCTTTTCATATCTCTACCTTTGATAATGACTTTAATTTCTTTAGTAGGTACAATAACACTCTTCTTAGGAGCTACTTTAGCTCTTGCTCAGAGAGATATTAAAAGAAGCTTAGCCTATTCTACAATGTCTCAATTGGGTTATATGATGTTAGCTCTAGGTATAGGTTCTTATCAAGCTGCTTTATTTCATTTGATCACTCATGCTTATTCAAAAGCTTTATTGTTCTTGGGATCCGGATCCATTATTCATTCAATGGAACCTCTTGTTGGATATTCACCAGATAAAAGTCAGAATATGGTTCTTATGGGCGGTTTAAGAAAATACATTCCAATTACAAGAACCACTTTTTTATGGGGTACACTTTCTCTTTGTGGTATTCCACCTCTTGCTTGCTTTTGGTCCAAAGATGAGATTCTTAGTAATAGTTGGTTGTATTCGCCCTTTTTTGGAATAATAGCCTCCTTTACTGCAGGATTAACTGCCTTTTATATGTTTCGGATATATTTACTTACATTTGATGGGTATTTGCGCGTTCATTTTCAAAATTACAGTACCACTAAAGAGGGTTCCTTGTATTCAATATCCTTATGGGGAAAAAAGATACCCAAAGGAGTTAATAGGGATTTCATTTTATCAACAACAAAGAGTGGAGTTTCTTTTTTTTCACAAAATATACCCAAAATTCAAGGTAATACAAGAAATAGGATAGGATGCTTTAGTACGTCCTTTGGGGCTAAAAAAACTTTTGCCTATCCGCATGAAACGGGAAATACTATGTTATTTCCTCTTCTTATATTACTGCTTTTTACTTTATTCATTGGATTTATAGGAATCTCTTTTGATAATGGAGCAATGGATAATGGAATAGCGGAGTTAACCCTATTATCAAAGTGGTTAACTCCCTCAATAAACTTGACTCAGGAAAGTTCTAATTCTTCTATAAATTCATATGAATTTATTACTAATGCTATTTCTTCTGTAAGTCTAGCTATCTTTGGTTTATTCATAGCATATATCTTATATGGATCCGCTTATTCTTTTTTTCAGAATTTGGATTTAATAAATTCCTTTTACAAGGAAAGTCCGAAAAAGTACTTTTTCGATCAAGTAAAAAAAAAGATATACAGTTGGTCATATAATCGTGGTTATATAGATATTTTCTATACTAGGGTCTTTACCCTCGGTATAAGAGGATTAACCGAACTAACGGAGTTTTTCGATAAGGGTATCATTGATGGAATTACCAATGGAGTGGGTCTTGTTAGTTTTTGTATAGGAGAAGAAATTAAATATGTAGGAGGAGGGCGAATCTCGTCTTATTTATTCTTTTTTTTATGTTATGTATCCGTGTTTTTATTCTTTTTTCTTTCTTAACTTAAGGAATTTACGAGTATCTTGTCTAAATAACTATCCTATCCCCTCCCCCTTCCTATCCTCTTCTACCATCTTTATATCTCCCTCCTCTACTATCTACTATTTATCGGTTTTCCGCGATTTTTTCCATTCCTCTGTGTAAATAGCCTAATATGGGTTCACAATCAATAACATCTTCACCATCGAGAGTAACGATCAGTCGAAGAACACCATGCATTGATGGGTGTTGAGGGCCCATATTGACTATCATGAGATCTTTTCTTGTAAGCGGTAGACTCATATCCTTTCTTCCTTAATTCATTATTCCATGAATTCCTCAAAACGAGGCTCATCAAAATGTAAAATCTAAGACTACTATAAGACTACTAAGAAAATAAGAAAAAAATTAGAACGATTAAATTACTGCTCCCGAATATTCAACTGACTGATTAATTTCTTATAACGTACTCTATTTTTCTTTGCCAAATAAGCCAGCAAACGTCGACGTTTTCCCAAAAGTATTCGTAGACCTCTTTCCGATGAAAAATCTTTTTTGTGTAATTCCAAATGTGAAGCAAGTCTCCGTATCTTATTGGTGAAACTGAATACTTGAAATTCAACAGAACCCCTGTTTTCTTCTTTTTCTTCTTTAACCATAAATCCCAAAATTTTTCTACCTCCTTTCTTTTTCATATATTTTTCTGATCAGGAAAAATAAAAAATTATGTCAGTTATTTTGAAGTTATTCTAATCTCGTACACACAAAAATTTGCAATTATTCATCTACTGCTGGAATTTGGATTTATTTTATCGATGCAAATTAGATTTGGATAGAAGAGTACATTCTTTTATTTTAGATAGAAGAAACATTTCTTCTATCTAAAATATTAGAAAGAATTTTGCTGATTTATTTATTGCTATATCCAATTTATGGAATTGATACACCATTTAATTGATATCATTTAGCAAAATGAAACACAGCATATGCATCCATCTTTCGGCTCGAGAATTTCACGGGATAGAGATATGGTATAAGAAATAGGCTATTAAGTAACTCTAAATGAATTGTGGATACATCTGTATCCTTAACATACTGAAACGATTGCCATTATTCGTATCAAACCAATAGCGATTCATACAAGCTAAATCTTCTAATCAATGGTGGGCCAATAATGAATTTTTTTGCATATGTATTAAGACGCTCGGCCTGATTTCGAAATTGTCCAGAGTTTTATATGTTGTTTTCATTGCAAAATGATGGGTCTCCTTCCGTAACTTTCCAATTACGAGTACGAGAATTGAAAGACATGAAAATTCTCAATTCTCTACGGCGTCTAGGAGATAGATAGAATATTTTCAGGAACAAGAAAATCAGAAGAATCTTTCTCTCTATTCACTACCATTCCGCGTCTTCGACTTCTATTAGTTTCTTTTCTTATTTAATGCAATAGCTATAGTTTGATATAAGAATCCATTTCTCAAAGTAATGGAAACCATTCTCTTATAGGAAATGGTTCGAAAATCCCTATTCCACCTTTTAGGTATCGTGAAAAGTGATACCTGTGAAGATCGTGCATTTCAGTCAAATTCGGATCCGTTTTTTGAGTCCATGATATAACCAAATTGGGTGGATCCTCCACCCGTTTAGCTAAGAAAGAATAGATACAGAGGTGGATAATAGATCGATATGAAGATCATGAGCTGCCCCATAATGAAACCGCCAGTAGTCGCGAATATCTCCTTCTTCCCTAATCCAAGATTGGAGAAAGAAGATCTAAGAGGGACCTATGGAGAATGTGGTCATAAATCCATAATAGAGTCCGACCACAACGACCGAATTAATTATCCTCATCGAGAAACTTAGACTACTAAATAGAAAAGATTTGAAAATCATGGCATGGGTCTCCTTTTTTTCTTTCTTTAGAGTTTTCTATATGCACAATTTCTCGATGTTTCGATGAGAATTTCTTGACTTTCCATATATAGAAAGAGATAGACTATAAATGACATCTCTTATGTCAAT